AGACGGCTCATTGGGATAGATAGAGATGAACAATACCCCCCCTGGAACCGTATAGGAAGTTTTCTCCTCGTACGGCTCGAGAAAAAACGATTTAATTCGAAGTTTTGTCTATGTTATGTATCCAATTCTAATAAATTAAATAACAAATGGACCTATAAAACCAATTAGACTATGATTCCAGTCTTTTTCTTCCTGAAAAATGAAAAAGAAACCGCTCGTACTCATAACTCAAGTCGGATAACTCTCAAATAGCTCAAAGAAAAATCTTTAGTGAATTTCATTTATTGAGTAGTCTTTACTCCCTTTCGTTTAGTTTATCCCGGTTAACCTATTTCAAATTCTATTTGGATTCTTTAGTCGGATTCAGTTATTGAGACTATCGAAAGAATTAACAACTAAAATAAAAGGGTTTTTCCTTGTTTTTAAACCCTTTATTCCTATTTTTAATCATTGGGTTTAGACATTACTTCGGTGTTTCTTAATCTTTTCAAAGTGGCAGCAACATACCCTTTTTTATTGCTTTCTATCAAAGAATCCTATGGACGGTTGATTCTAGTATGATACACGTTGAATCAAAAATTTGGATCAATTTCAACAAGTTTTGCTTTTGAATTGGAAACTTGCTCAAATTGGATCCTTTCGATTTTCCATATATTTACGAAGTTGTTCCAGTTGATTGGCATTAACCCTAGATCCTTGCCCCTGAGAAATTAATTAATACTTTCGGTTCGAGCTCCATCATGGACTATTTACAACCCGACAAAAAACGAAGGGTTCAAGTGTAACAGAACAAACAATGTCGAGCCAAGAGCACCTCATTTCTAGACAAATCGAAAATGGTGGATGTAAAAATCCACAACGGGTCGTGTCCTTCAAGTCGCACGTTGCTTTCTACCACATCGTTTCAAACGAAGTTTTACCATAACATTCCTCTAATTTGGAACCGGTATGGAATTGATTCAATTATGGAATCATGAATAGTCATCGGTTCAGCCGTCCATAGACATCACAATCTACACTTTTCTTCTATATATAAATATATGATACATGAAACAAGATTTTTCTGAAAAAATCCTAGCAAGACAACATTTTTAACTTTAACATAGTTAACAGACTAATAAAATATATATAAAATAGATAATCGAAAGAAATCCTTTTTTTTCATGAGATGTATAAAAAAATAATGTAAGTTAATATTTGAATTTTGATTCTTTTAATCAGATTACGAAAATCAAAATCGAAAAAAATAGGTAAGGTTTATCCTATCTATCAGATAGACGGAACTGTTGTCGCTGTTTGTTGTTTGTTATAAATGTTTTATATCTACTATACTATAGAAACTATAGAATATGGGACTTGATCATTTGTTAATCAAATTCGAACAGACACAGACGTTTAAAGTAATATAGATTAACTGCTATCCACCCCCCCACTTATTTTTTATATTATGATAGGGCTTATATGGGAATAATGGAGAAATGGATCCGTGCTGGGACGGAAGGATTCGAACCTCCGAGTGCCGGGACCAAAACCCGTCGCCTTACCACTTGGCCACGCCCCATTTCCATTTCTAATCGACACTAAGAAAATATAATATTGTTATTGGTTGTTTGTCAACTCCAGTCCAAAAAAATATCTAGATAGATTCCATATCTATAGAATATAGATCTTCTATATCTATAGAATAATAGAATAGGCCGGTACTAGAATTTTGATACATATAGATACAGAATTCAACTTAATTTATTGATCATTACATAGAATTCAATTAAGATATTGTATGAAAGTATCGTTTCTTCTATTCTCCTTTGAGAATTGGAGGATTTTTGGTTGGATGGATTCAAAGAAAAAGAAGGATTTTTTGTCTACCTTATTTACTATTTACTTTCTTTCTTTTTCCTTATATCAAAAATGCAACCAAAATGCAATTATCTCCAAGAACAAAATGTCTGTTATGCTTAATATCCTTAGTTTGATCTGTATTAATTCGCCCCTTTATTCGAGTAGTTTTTTCTTCGGCAAATTGCCCGAAGCCTATGCTTTTTTGAACCCAATCGTAGATGTTATGCCAGTCATACCTCTGTTTTTTTTTCTCTTAGCTTTTGTTTGGCAGGCTGCTGTAAGTTTTCGATAAGATCCTGAATATTAATATCCTAGAAAATGCGTGATTTCCTCGAGAAAAAATTATAACAATTGACAAAATCAGATAAGTTTTAGAGTATGAACCCTCGATTCACACATTGAAATTCGTGGATAGTCGACATAAATCAGGCTTACCCCTATTTCCTCGTTTTTGAGCCTTTTCCAGCCATCCAGTCAAAGACCCTAACCCTATTAGGGTCTCCCACAATATCTAAATTTGGATCTAAGCACAAATCAAATTTTTGTTAATGAAAAACAAATAAATTTGTGACAATACATTTCTTGAAAAAACCTCATTTCTTGGTGTCAAAATAGGATATGTGGTAGAAAAATGGAAGATCTATTCTCTTTTTTTTCT